ATTAGCTCGTTAGGAGCCCATCCAAGATCGTTGTAGACCCAACGAATTAGTAGTTCCCAACCGCGGGTGGAGTGAAATCCAACAAAAAAATCCGTAACTAAAAGAATAAAAAAAGCTTTTATTGAATCATTTAAGTTATAGAAGAATTCCTGAACCCAAGAATTCAAAATGACAAGTTCCTCTTTACCCAGAAAAAAAGAACCACTTAGAATAGCCAAAGAGATTATATTTGTTAAGAAATGCAAAATGATATGGAGATGGTCCTCATTATCTATTTTGGCCAATTGTATTATTTCCTTGTGTATTCCTATAGGAGGTTTTTGTACATGTGTCTTCGGTTTCTCTTTTATCATTTCGTCCAAAAGAAAAAGCTCTTCTAATTCTATGAATCCTTCTAGAATCCTTTTCTCTTGAATATCCGTTAAGAGAGTTTCAGGTTGCCTGGTATTCCACCAATTCTTAATCCAAAGTTCCAGACATTTGTTAAAAGAGAAAGAGACTCCCCAGGGCAAAAGTACGCTAAATACAAGATATAGGAAAGAAGGCAATGCTTTCTTTTTTTTCATTTTTGATCTGTAAATTGAGTTGTTAATGAATCCGCTTCATTCGCTGACTCTATATAATATTTCTTTTTTTTTTTGAAGCCAAAATTCTATAACAAGGTTTGAGACCTTGTGTTTGTATCTATTTCTCTTTTTGTATACTAGTGGAATTTCATTGTATTGGGTTCTTTCTTAGATCTAAATGGAGTGGAATAGAGAAATAGAATAAAAAAAAAGCTCTTTCATATGAAAAGGGAAGAATATTAGGCCATATATCTCACTTGGACAAAACAAATTAGAAGCAATTTTCTCTTATCCTCGGTTGTTCCTTCCTTTAGATAAATACTAGAAAATACCCTTACAATTTAAATGCAAAAAATTGCAATTGGTACTCAAAATACTTCAATTGGTACGCGCAAGAAATAGGCCAATTCGGCAGCTTTTTGTTCAATTTCTCGTGGAGTAAAAAACTTTTCATCGGTACGAGTCAAGGGAATGACTCCCTGGCCACGTATTTCCATATAAAGGATACGACGAGGATAAAGACCCTCTTTAACCTGAATTCTAATTGATTGGATATCCCGCACAAGGAATCGAAGGAAGATGCGACGTTTTATTCCAGGGAATCCCCAACGAAAAATGCATACTATTCCCTCTTTTCTATCAAATCGGTCATAACCACTGCCTACATTCCACAAAATAGTGCACCACAAATAGGAGCTAATGAATAGGCCCGCGATTCCGTAGAAAGACATCACGACCCCCTGTGGAAAAAAAAGAATTTGTTGAGATGGAAGTACCGATATCATATTCTTACCAAAATAACTGGAAGCCCCAACCGCTAAGAATCCTAATGAACCTAGAAAAAGAATACAGGCCCAGAAAAAATTACCTCTTTTTCGAGAACCTTTTAGAAGTTCTATCCATATGTGTTCTGATCGCCAATTCATATTAGATATACTAAATCCAGCAGCGGTTAATTGAAATTGAGAGAATAAGCTAAATGATTTTGACTTTACTTTTTTGATTCTGAAATCAAATCGCCTTCAGCAGCTAGTACTCCTGTGAAATAATTGGTTAGATACATTGACTTTCTATTCAAAAAAAATTTCAGGATCCACTTAAAAAAACTCGCTATACTCGGCTACGCATATGTATGCTTTTTTGCTCGTAGCCTATATCCATAGACGTTTTTCATTTGTGTGTAGAAAGAGCTACATACCCTATCATATTAATATATTACTTACACTAAAAAATATTTGTATTATGATCCTGGAAATACATTGAGTAAATTTGGCCCCGTCGGTTCTAGACAATCTTATTTTTCTGCACATAAAGAAATAAAGAAGCCATTGCAATTGCCGGAAATACTAAGCCTACTAAAGGCACGAAAATAGAGGGTAAGTTTAAATCTGTCATAGAATAGGTGTCTCAATTCCAATTTACTATTTCTATCTATTCGAAATATATCTTAAGATTCTTATGATATAATTAAGTATATCTATTATAAGGAATATTGACTATTGTATTTTTGAGTTTGCAAAATAAAGATTTTTTATAGATAAAGAATACTAACTAAAGTATTCTATAAAAGTATTCTTTATCTATAAAAAAATGGAATGGATAATTTTTTTTTTATTTTTCCATTCTCATGGCCTTTCTATCTTTCTAATCGAACTTGAAATTGGATTCAAAAAAAAGCAATTGTGAAAATGAAAGAAATACCTCTTTCAGAATACCCCTTAATTTAAAAAGTAGAAGTGGAATAGAATAACCCGGTTGAAGGGTAATGATCATACGTCTGTAATGCATTGTATGTCCCAGAATAGGTCCCATTCTTCTACCCTTTCCGGGTAGTCGATGGCTATTCACAGCTACTATCTTAACACCAAAGAAGAGCTCGACCCAATGCTTTATTTCTGTCTTAGTGAATCCCGATTCGACATTAAAAGTATATTGATTCTTTCCCAATAAACGAAGACTTTTTTCTGTAAATACTGCGTATTTGATTCCATTATCGTATGATAATACTATATTTTGATTTGTATTTGTTTATTGTATTATACCTTTCTATATTCTAGATATATAGAATAGAAGAATCTCGATTTGTCAAGTCTCTTGATCGTATCAAGATATATTTAAATTTGGCTCGATCTTTTAAAAGATCGAGCCAAATTTAATTGCAATCAATTATAAGAATATAGAAAAATTACTGCATTTCGTAACTTATTTTTCTCTTTCTATTTCGCTTCTTTTTTATTTAGACCTTCTTTATATCTAGTTTTATCTACATCTTAGATGGTATCTACCGGCTTGAAATCGAATGTGATCGCTTTCCATACTTCACAAGCTGCGGCTAGTTCAGGACTCCATTTGCAAGCTGCTCGGATAATTTCATTACCTTCACGAGCAAGATCGCGCCCTTCGTTACGAGCTTGTACACAGGCTTCTAAAGCCACCCGATTAGCTACTGCACCTGGTGCATTCCCCCAAGGATGTCCTAAAGTTCCTCCACCAAATTGTAATACGGAATCGTCTCCAAAGATTTCGGTCAGAGCTGGCATATGCCAAACATGAATACCCCCTGAAGCCACCGGTATAACACCTGGCATGGATACCCAGTCCTGCGTGAAAAAGATACCGCGAGAACGATCTTTTTCAATATAATCATCGCGCAATAAATCAACAAAACCTAAAGTCATTTCGCGTTCCCCTTCTAACTTACCTACTACTGTACCGGAGTGGATATGATCTCCCCCAGACATACGCAATGCTTTAGCTAATACACGGAAATGCATACCATGATTTTTCTGTCTATCAATAACTGCATGCATTGCTCGGTGAATGTGAAGAAGTAGGCCGTTGTCGCGGCAATAATTAGACAAAGTAGTATTTGCGGTGAATCCTCCAGTTAAGTAGTCATGCATTACAATAGGAACCCCTAATTCCCTCGCAAATACAGCTCTCTTCATCATTTCTTCGCATGTACCTGCAGTCGCATTCAAGTAATGCCCCTTGATTTCGCCGGTTTCGGCTTGTGCTTTATAAATTGCTTCGGCACAAAAGACAAAACGGTCTCTCCAGCGCATAAATGGTTGTGAGTTTACGTTTTCATCATCTTTGGTAAAATCAAGTCCACCGCGTAGACACTCATAACATGCCCTACCGTAATTTTTTGCGGATAATCCCAATTTAGGTTTAATAGTACATCCCAATAAAGGACGACCATACTTGTTCAACTTATCCCTTTCAACTTGGATACCATGAGGCGGACCTTGGAAAGTTTTTGAATAAGCAGGAGGAATTCGTAGATCCTCCAAACGTAGAGCGCGTAGGGCTTTGAAACCAAATACGTTACCCACAATGGAAGTAAACATGTTAGTAACAGAACCCTCTTCAAATAAATCTAATGGATAAGCTACATAACAGATATATTGACTGTCTTCCCCAGGAACGGGTTCGATGTGATAGCATCGTCCTTTGTAACGATCAAGACTGGTAAGTCCATCAGTCCAAACAGTTGTCCATGTACCAGTAGAAGATTCCGCAGCTACTGCAGCCCCTGCTTCTTCAGGCGGAACCCCGGGCTGAGGAGTTACTCGGAATGCTGCCAAGATATCAGTATCCTTGGTTTCGTATTCCGGGGTGTAGTAAGTCAATTTATAATCTTTAACACCAGCTTGAAATCCAACACCTGCTTTAGTTTCTGTTTGTGGTGACATAAGTCCCTCCCTACAACTCATGAATTAAGAATTCTCACAACGACAGGGTCTACTCGATATGGACTAAGCGTAAATTTTGCAAAAATCTTAAAAAAAAAAAAAAAAAAAAAAGATATTCAATTAATATCAACTTATTAAATAAAAAAGGGAGTATGCTTAAGTTAATGAATATGTTTCATTAATATATAATGCGTACACCCTGTGTACGTTCTATCCTATAGGAATTTTACTATAGGAATTCGATAGGGATTGAGTTGTTGTTATGGTAAGTTAACATGGTTCATTATTAAACCATAGATTTGATTCACCAAATCCATCATTATTGTATACTCTTTGATAGATATAGCGCAACCCAAACTAATCCCTTAATTCTTATTTTACAATTTTAGAAGTTCTTATCTTAATAAGCCCCTTTCTTATTTTAAATCTAAATACCTAAATACTAAGAAAATTCTCTGTTGACAGCAATTTTTGGTTTCCCGTTGTATATATTTTGTATATTGAAGTCCTTGACCGGAAAGTATAGGAGGCAAAGATCCTTGACAAAAGGAAAAAAGTTTATGAAAAAAAAAAAAAGATTGATTGAACTTTCCACCGGACTCATTCCATGAGTAAACAAGTGAATGGGATTCGCTTAGGCAACGAAATCAAGTGCTAGTCCACTTTTCTTTTTTATTGAATTAACTAATTCATTTCCTTTTAACTTTTGGATTTTTGGATATTTTTTTTTTATTTGATTTGGCATTATTCAACAAGAAAAAAAAAGAAAAATTTCGACAAATTCCTTTTTTTAGAATTATGTGATAATTATGAGAACCAATCCTACTACTTCGCGTCCCGGGGTTTCCACAATTGAAGAAAAAAATGCAGGGCGTATTGATCAAATTATTGGACCCGTGCTGGATATCACTTTTCCCCCGGGCAAGTTGCCTTATATTTATAACTCTTTGATAGTCAAGAGTCGGGACACTGCCGATAAGCAAATTAATGTGACTTGTGAGGTACAACAATTATTAGGAAATAATCGAGTTAGAGCTGTAGCTATGAGTGCTACAGAGGGGTTGATGAGAGGGATGGAAGTGATTGACACAGGAGCTCCTCTTAGTGTTCCGGTCGGTGGAGCTACTCTCGGACGAATTTTTAACGTTCTTGGGGAGCCTATTGACAATTTGGGTCCTGTAGATACTAGTGCAACATTCCCTATTCATAGATCCGCGCCTGCCTTTATTGAGTTGGATACGAAATTATCTATCTTTGAAACAGGTATTAAGGTGGTCGATCTTTTAGCTCCTTATCGGCGTGGAGGAAAAATCGGACTATTTGGGGGGGCAGGAGTAGGTAAAACAGTACTTATCATGGAATTAATCAATAACATTGCTAAAGCTCATGGAGGCGTATCTGTATTTGGCGGAGTAGGGGAACGGACTCGTGAAGGAAATGATCTTTATATGGAAATGAAGGAATCTGGAGTAATTAATGAAAAAAATATCGAGGAATCAAAGGTAGCTCTAGTCTATGGCCAAATGAATGAACCGCCGGGAGCTCGTATGAGAGTCGGTTTAACTGCCCTAACTATGGCAGAATATTTCCGAGATGTTAATAAGCAAGATGTGCTTTTATTCATCGATAATATCTTTCGTTTTGTTCAAGCAGGATCGGAGGTATCCGCCTTATTAGGGAGAATGCCCTCCGCAGTGGGTTATCAACCTACCCTTAGTACAGAAATGGGTTCTTTACAAGAAAGAATTACTTCTACCAACAAGGGATCGATAACTTCGATCCAAGCCGTTTATGTACCTGCGGACGATTTGACCGACCCTGCTCCTGCCACAACATTTGCACATTTGGACGCTACTACCGTACTTTCCAGAGGATTAGCTTCCAAGGGTATTTATCCCGCAGTAGACCCTTTAGATTCAACCTCAACTATGTTACAGCCTCGGATCGTTGGCAAGGACCATTATGAAACTGCGCAAAGAGTTAAGGAAACTTTACAGCGTTACAAGGAACTTCAGGACATTATTGCAATTCTTGGGTTGGATGAATTATCGGAGGAGGATCGTTTAACGGTAGCAAGAGCACGAAAAATTGAGCGGTTCTTATCACAACCGTTCTTTGTGGCAGAAGTTTTTACCGGTTCTCCAGGAAAGTATGTTAGTCTTGCGGAAACAATTAGGGGGTTTCAACTAATCCTTTCCGGAGAATTAGATGGCCTACCCGAACAGGCTTTTTATTTGGTGGGGAACATCGATGAAGCTAGCACGAAAGCTATAAACTTAGAAGAGGAGAACAAATTGAAGAAATGAAATTAAATCTTTATGTACTGACTCCTAAACGAATTATTTGGGATTGTGAAGTGAAAGAAATCATTTTATCTACTAATAGCGGCCAAATTGGTGTATTACCAAACCACGCCCCCATTAACACAGCTGTAGATATGGGTCCTTTGAGAATACGCCTCCTCAACGACCAATGGTTAACGGCGGTTCTGTGGAGTGGTTTTGCAAGAATAGTTAATAATGAGATCATCATTTTAGGAAATGATGCAGAACTGGGTAGTGACATTGATCCAGAAGAAGCTCAACAGGCACTTGAAATAGCCGAAGCTAACTTGAGTAGAGCTGAGGGTACGAAAGAATTGGTTGAAGCAAAGCTAGCTCTCAAACGGGCTAGGATACGAGTCGAGGCTATCAATTGGATTCCCCCATCCAATTGAAGACAATCCGAAGGTTTCGTTGATACAAAGAAAAGGAAAGAAGGGTAGAAAAAGTTATTAGATAGCGAAGCGAAGTAAATCCAATGCTATCTAGTAATTTTTCTACCTACCTACCTACTATTGGATTTGAACCAATGACTCCCGCCGTATGAAAGCAGTACTCTAACCACTGAGTTAAGTAGGCAATTTATCATCACAAAAGAAGCCGCATTACTTCGATCGATTATAGATCGAATCCTTTTTATAAGCAATACCACTCCATTATTGGTATGGTATATAGTAAATAGATCAAAGGGATATCCTATGGCATTAGAGAATATTCATCTTGACAAGAAATTCTCTATATGTTAAGATATCTCTGACAAGGGCTATAGCTCAGTTCGGTAGAGCAACTCGCTTACACGTGCGCCAATGCTTTTCAAGGGAACTTATTATGCAATGAACATAATTGAGCTTATTGCAAAATCAATGTCTTACTTCATGGATTCGAGAGAATAGGAGAACAGTAGCCTGACAAAAA